GGAGGGCTCTACCTCCATCCATCGAGTCAAGTAATTCGCTATCGGAAATTCTTCCGCCGCCTATCTCGTGCCATGCTTCTTCTTTCTCCGAATCGGTTCCTAGTGTCAGTCAATCAAGATTCGCCAAAAAGGGGGGGGGAGGACCCACTTTAGGTTAGGCCGGTCTCGTCATTCACGCAATTCCCCCGTCCATCGATTGATCACGCGAGTACGCATCCAGTCAGCGCATAGCGAATGAAAAAAGCGTTCATCCTGGATTCTCTTCCTCAAAAAAAATGTCTATCAATTGATCCCTATTCATTCGGTCAAAGTCTCCACGGCCTTTTCACGCCCCTCTGAGGTGCACCATGTTGATAGGAATCGGCAAAGACCTTCTTGTACACGTCCTCGAGGGCTGCATTCATGGCAATCATCACTAGTTTCTCCCGAGGGCATGGTATGGCTTTGTTCTTGGTCTTGTTTAATAGATGTCGAGTGCCGCTTTTCCCCGTCCGAGAATCTCCATCTGCTCTAAGTGGGCGAGCTAGAATCCTTATGTCAGGTTGGTTGTTCAAAAGACTTTCTCTTTACCTTACCCTTTGCATATTCATCTTTTCGAAAGCCCAGACCCATTCTTCTGGATCTTAGTCCTATTCCGGGTGCAAAGCCTCTTCAATAAAGACCTCTTTCTTTCTCCCCCATTTCTCATTTTGTTGATTGAAAGAGAATAAGCGCTATCCATTGAGTAAAGTAAAGGGAGGGTTTGCTACAGTGATTCGGGTGGTTGGTGGCCCCTTCGAGAGTTGCGGGTCCTTGTCGCTGCATGAGTGGTAGCTCACGCTCAAAAGTCCTCCGACACGAGTCCTAGTCGTTGCGCTGCGGTCCGTTTCCCGGCTTCGCTTGCGCGATTTGCACTTCTGATTGGTTCCATCCATCCCCAACCCTAATGAATCGAGTATGAAGGGGTCAAGCGGTTCGGGTTTTCGGTCGGTTCCCGTTCACCTTCCCCCCTCATAGTCCATTAGTGGGTAGGGTGGTAAACTTAGAGGCCGCCGGCCTCCTCTTCAGACGTGTCCTCGACAACCTGGCGGTTCTTCGGTCTCCGCTTTTGGGGGCGGGAGTGCTTGGTCGCTGGGCTTTCCTTTTCCTCAACCAATTCGGTTGTGTCAGCCGGTCTAACATTTTGTTATGGGCTGGCTTGGCTGGACAACGATGGATTGAAGGTAAGATAGATTTGAGTTCAAGTGGCACAGGACCTTCGATCTACCATAGGGTAGAATACTACCGAATTCATTCTATTGAAGCGTAACATTTCATTTCCTGTTGCATTTCTTTGGTTTGGAAGTTCCAGAATGTTGTCTGTGGATTTCTAGCCCCCTATATTATATGATATGCCAAAAGATTGATTCAAGTTCCGTGCTGCTCACCACTCCTCGAGGCCAAGGACGGGGTCGAACCGTCATTCCAGGATTTGCAGTCCGATACATTTCCATTATGTTACCTAGCCAAACCCGCCACCTCATGTGCCAAAGTAAAACGGTTGTTCTTCCTTCCCCGCTCCCTCTTTTTCGACATATGCGGCGGCGGGTTACCAGAGAAGAGGGGACAACTTCTTTCTCCTTTGCATTGCTCAATCTTCCTTTTCTGATTGAAAATAGCAAGCCACTCCACTACTGGTACAGAGGCCAGATAGAAGGTTGCTTATATGTTCAGGCTCGAAAATCTCTCTTTTACCTCTCCTCCCTGTCTCCATTCTGATTGATTCGCTTCTTCCTTCGCGCAAGCCTTTGGTTCGCCCCTTGTTGTGTTGCATTTTCTGCTCCTCCGCTTCAGTCTGCCTTCTTCGGATAGCCGGGGTCCGACGTTGATTTCCGATTTCAATGTCAGCTCCAGGTTTTGGGCGGCCCATCTGGTTAGTTCAGCTATCACTGCTGGAAGCCCCTGCGGTTGTTCGGCTGCGTACTCCCCGTCCGCCTATCTCACACTCCCAAAGCATATTTTTATTTCATATTTCATTTTCCTTCGCCCGTCCATTCCTTTCAAGCGCCCTTAGACTCGTTACGTTGTTCGACTGAACTCGTTGGCTCCGCGCTCTATTCGGTCGGAACCCGGTTCGTCGAGAACCTTCTCTCATAGATTCCCTTCACCAAGTCATCGCCAGCAATCCGCTCTTATCCCTTGGTGTCAAAGGGCGAGTTCCTTTCTTGTCTTGCCCAAAAACTTTCTTTATTCTCATTGGAGAAAGACTCTCCCTCTACTTTATTTGACAGGGGCGGAGAATACCACTCTATCAATAACAAGAAAAAAGTAGCAATTCCGTTTCAAATGGTTTGAGCTTGGAAGCAACCTGCTATCTATCGATAGGCGAGAACAGACTGCTATTGGCTGCTTCGCCTATCGATTCTATTATGGCCGGCTTGGAGACATCAGAGGAAGACTATCATCTCTATCCGGGTACGATCATAGCATAGCTCCATTCATTCGTTGAACCTTGGGGATAACCATTAGCATTGAGGTCAATCACCACACCACCTCTATCATACATACGACATTACACGACGCGAGAGTGCATGGCCAACACACACCTAAAGCGCCTACGTTCCGCTTGCAGCCAATACAACCACAACCTAACTTGCACGAGATTCAACAACCGAAGCTACTGGTAGTCCCGAGGGGACGGAATCCTCCAATAATAGTTAGCAGTACTGAACAAGCGAGTCATCGGTCCGGGGAAAGAAAAGGACTGCCTTTGAAAAAAGAAAAAAGGAACTCGCTTAACTCGCTAGGCCTTCGGAACAAAGGCGATTCTGTTCATGCTTCAGACGATTTGGCTAATTATATATACTTCTATACTAATTATATTAGACTTCTTCTATTATAAATAGAAAGGCGAACCTATAGGCCTGTTTAGCGCCTTTCCAAAGTAAACCTAAAAAAAACCTTTGCTTTGGGAAGTAAGGACCGAGTGAAAAATGAAAAACGTCCGCTAACGCCCACGGGAGAAGATCTTTTTTAGATCAGCAACGAATGTCTTGTATCTATGAAGAAAGATTTCTCCCTGGGTTAAGACCCTGAATGCCATACCTTGCTGAAGGCGATTCACGAGAGAATCGCGCACAGTTCCCTTTGACCGAGATGTGAATGCCCATGATTTGCTCGGTATAGTGATGGATTTCATGGCCGACGTCTAACCGGCACGAATACGCTATCCTAGATGGAAACGACTTCCCCGCGGAGCATTTTATCTTTCGTCCTCGGACGTTCGGACCTTTTGTTTGATTCCGGCACTTGCGTTCTCATGCCCGGAACCCTCGCGACTGATTGGGAGAAAGAGCGAAAGCGAGAAAGATGGATTGTTATCCATCGGAAATCGATAGGAATTCCACGGGGATTGCCTTCTCTTCTAATATATATATATGTTTTTATTTCATTATTAACATCCAATCCCATGCTAATAAGAAAAACGAGCGATTGCTAGTCAGCTTTCATTTTCTTAAAAAAAAATGGTAGGGACTGAGGCTCTGAAGGCTTTACAACTTTATTCAATTAGGGAATAGCGCAGATGGATCAATCACGCGGTTCTGCAGCGTCCTCCAACTCGCTGTCCGCTCCCCTTCACTTTCTTTGCTGGACGGGAAGATGCGAATCGTGAAGGCCTTCCCACCACGCGAAGTTCAAACCTCGCCGGAGAGGAATTGAAAACCGGAAAAAAAGCCCTTCGCAATCGAAGGTGAAAGCGGGAAAAAGACGACGAAAGCCTTTTTTCTTTCTTTTTCAGCCGACTTGAAAGGTGCTCTCAGTGTACCGCCATACGCACCCAGACATTAGACCAAGCAGGAACCGGGGATCAAAGTTCCATTGATTCATCTATCTCAAATAGGGAAAAAACGGAATCAAGAAGGGGTCAGCTGAGCTCGAAAGGGGTAGCCGGTCGTCGGCTAGGAGCTCTGGCCGGCAACGAAACTAAAGCTTCACACTGGTCCACTCGTCCATCGGCTAAGTTCCAACTCTATGTTGATAAGAAAAAAGAAAATCCCCTAAGAAGAGGACTTTCAACTATTCCAAAAGAAAGGGGCAATTCAAATGCTTCATAGATAACCCCCTATGTCTCTTCCCGTCCAACTCACCGGGAGATCGAAGAGCGGTTTGCGCTTCGCGCCCCAACCCCCTTAACTAATGGATGCTTAGATACCTGCAACTGAATCTGTAAGCGGCGCAGGGCAGGATGGACGAGAAAAGCGGCGAGAAGAAGACAAAGAGAGGGAGACCCCTTTCTATTGCCTTCCCTTTCGACTTCTAGACTGGTTCGTCGGTGGGACAGCGAGCCAAGATCCGATTCGTCAATCGGCGAATCCATGCCGCGTAACCTGGCAAAGGGGAAAGAGACGATGGCAACGCACCTCATACAAGAGGGGGGGAGTCCGAACAGCCTTGTACGTACGCCGCTCACGCGAAGAAGTTATTCTCTAATTCCAAAAAGTAAAGCCACCATTCTTCAGTGATGAGCTCTAGCGAACAAATCTTATGTCTTTTTCCCAGATAAAAATTTATTTCTACTAGAACAAGTCCGCTGCGAGCCGAGCGAAAAAAATGACTCAACCGAGCCGGGGCACTATTCACCAAGTGGAACTATATACTATCTTTACTAAGCCCACCGCCCCTTCCCCTATACCTGGCTGCTTCTCGCTCACCAAAGCGTACTTCGTTTCCCGGGACGGGTGGCTCCCTCTTTCTTCCGGTAAGAAAGCGGTTTTTCCGTTCCTCCCTGACCTTAGATGGAGAAAGAAATGCTTAAGGAAAAGGCGCCCTCGAAGCTGACGCGTCAGTCCTCTCTTATTGCCTTATTTGCACCGGCGTAAGGAGGTTCAGTCAAGTATAGTATAGTGCGGCTTATGGTTCTAGTAGCACAAAATATATAAACTATACTATGCTAGTTCACTCTAGAAGACCTAGTCTGACTATAGTTAGTAGTAGTATAGATTAGTTAGATTCGTAGAACAGAAGAAGAGCCTGACTTTCTA